CAACCCCTCATCAATCTTGATTCATTTCAATATGAACAACAATTTCACCGATTTGATTAGAATATAAATTAAGTACGAAACAAAGTAAGGTATTAGTAATGGATCGAACTAAACCCCTTTCAATTTCATATATGAACAATAGAATATGAAAATGGAACTGAAGGAAAATGGATGTGATAACATAGAACAAAACAAGACTTTATTTATTTTATTTTGGATCTAAGTATTTATTACTTAATTACTTTACTGCCGGGCCATAGCAATTGCACCTATCAAAGCAACTAAAAGAATTATAGAAATGAGTTCAAATGGAAGGTAAAAATCTGTTGATAAATGAATCCCAATTTGTTGAACGTTACTTGTTAGGTCCTGCTCTATAATCTGATTTGATCTTGTAGTCCAAACAATCCCGTACCACGACGTATCCGAGATAGTAGTAATTAGTGAAAAAAGAATACTTGTACAAACCAGTGAAGTGACCCCATCCCCAACGGTCCAAAGATAGAAATCGTTGTAATATTCTGAACCATTCATGAACATCACAGCAAATAGGATTAAAACATTTACAGCCCCTACGTAAATAAGGAGCTGTGCAGCAGCTACAAAATAGGAGTTAGATGGAATATGGAATAAGGATATACAAACAAGAACCAGTCCCAATGAAAAAGCAGAATAAATTGGGTTGGTAAGTAAGACCACCCCCAGACCTCCTAATATAAGACCTGATCCCAGAAATACTAAAAGAATATCATGTATTGGTCCAGGTAAACCCATTATGTGTAAAAAAAGAGATAAATAAATCGAAATATTTCATAAACTTACTAACCGATCCAAGAAAAAAGAGGTTACCTTATTTTTTTCTTGTATATGATACGTTCCTAGTTGAATCCTAAAGGGGTGTAGATTTATATAGATACAGTTATTGGATCAATCCCGCTACTGTATCTGAAAGAGTAGTTCGGAATTGTATATTTTGAAATCATCACAGATCTATGAATCCATTCTAAATCAAAATCAAGCCTTGATTCTCACCAATCAATAGTTATTTACTGACCTAGCAAAATGAAAGAAGCCTCACTCCTTTACTTTAGATCAAAACGGAATCTTAGTAATTGGTAATCGTTTTTGAATCAAGAGGTTTACCCCTGATTATTTTGATTGGAGTCGAATTCGTAATTGTTCGAATTGTGTAATCTCCAATTACTGACATTGGTAACCGGCCCAAAGCAATTTGATTATAATTCAATTCGTGACGATCATAAGTAGAAAGTTCATATTCTTCAGTCATTGATAAACAGTTTGTTGGACAATACTCGACACAATTACCACAAAATATACAGATTCCAAAATCAATACTATAATTAAGCAATCGTTTCTTTCTAATATCCGTTTCCAATCTCCAATGAACAACGGGTAGATCTATGGGGCATACCCGAACACATACTTCACAAGCAATGCATTTATCAAATTCAAAATGGATTCGACCACGAAAACGCTCCGATGTGATCGATTTTTCATAAGGATATTGAATAGTCACAGGTAAACGATTCACGTGAGATAAGGTAATCATGAAACTTTGACCAATATACCTTGCAGCTCGTATTGTCTGTTGACCATAATTCATGAACCCAGTCACCATAGGGAACATATCGTGGATATCCATGAATAGTTTGATGTTTCTTTCTCTTGCTCTAGATAGGTTATGAATCTAGAATATCATATTTTGTTATAGCGAAACGAGTTGGGAAGAAGTTGTTAATAATAGATTACCTAGAGAAATAGGTAAAAGAAATTTCCACCCAAGGTTTAATAGCTGGTCCATTCTCATCCTAGGTAAAGTCCATCTTGTTGTGATAGGAATGAACAGGAACAAATAAGCTTTAGCTAATGTAATAAGGATACCAATTGTCATTCCAAAGACTCCACCTGTTTTATTTATTCCAAAAGGTTCAGAAATGAATATGTACGGAATAGAGAAATTCCACCCGCCCAAGTAAAGAACTGTTACAAATAATGAAGAAACTAGTAGATTTAGGTAAGAAGCAACGTAAAATAAACCAGATTTAATACCTGAATATTCGGTTTGATAACCTGCTACTAATTCCTCCTCTGCTTCTGGTAAATCAAAAGGTAATCTTTCACATTCCGCTAGGGAAGAAATTAGAAAAACTATAAACCCTATAGGTTGACGCCACAGATTCCATCCCCAAAACCCATATTTTGACTGTGCCTCAACTATATCAACTGTACTTGAACTGTTAGATAATCATAGTCGATGATAACATCACTATTCCCATCGCTATTCCAGAACCGCACATGAAACCTCAGCTTCATACGGCTCCTCGATGGCCACAAATAAATCTAAGGACTGGTTCATTATTACCTCGGCATGTTTGTAGTGTAGATTAGAGTAAAGATGTATCGAAGAGTCCCGAATTAGACCAATGGAATTCCGTCCGCCATAATAAAAAAAAAAAAAAAAGCGCTTCCGAATTGATCTCATCCTTTATTTTCTAATTAGACTTAGAATTCTTTTAGTTCAGTAATAACTTAATCCTTCAATAAAATACTCGTTGTTTCAATAGATATTTCGACCCATACTTTTCGTACGAAAAATTATTAGACACTAATTCATAAGTTATAGTTGATAAATCATTATAAGAATTCTATCCGTATGAATATGGATAGGATTGAGGAAAGAAAGAATAAACAAAGATCTCTTATTATTCAGTTTTCCTATTGCATTCCATTTCTTTCGTTCCTGTTCTTCTTTCTCACTCAGAAGGGGGGTTTCTAAAAAATCAAATCAAAGGATTACTTCGTTCTCGACAGTCATTTATTTAATCAGTGGATAGAAGCATACTCTGGATCGGAATCGTGAGGAAGTACTGCTTGATCATTTCTACGAACTTAAAGCCCTCATTATGATTCCTTTTATTTTATGCAGAAATATCCCTTTGGATACCTTACATTATCTTCATCACTAATCCTTTGTGTACCTTTGTGTTCCTAACCGTCCACTCATTTTTGATTGATCCCCGATATGGTAATACATACAACATACACAACATACAACAACATAGAATACAATAGTAGAAACTCCATACAGTTGATCTTTTGCACCCGCTTCAAGTCATGATGACTAATCAACCAATCTTGGGGTAAACAGTTTCGACCGCTTATGTTTACTTCCACTTTACTCTCGTACATAGGGAATGAGAATCAATCTTCTTACTGCAAATTCATAAGCTGTTTTGTTTCACTCATATAACTATCTGGTTTAACTCATCGACCCGAATGATGAATAAAAAGAGAAAGGTATCTATTCAACACATCCAACCCCTTTCCTTTATTTCCAGGAAAGGGGTAAAGGTTCATGTTCCAACGAATCACACGTAGAGATATTGATAACACACACGGAGTTAATGGTATTTCATAACTAATAGATTGAGCAGCAGCTCGTAGACCACCTGAAAAGGAATATTTATTATTCGATCCATATCCTGACATAAGAAGTCCAATAGGAGCAATACTGGAAATAGCGATCCATAAAAAAACGCCTAGACTGAGATCGGCTAGAACAAGGCGATAGCCAAAAGGAATTACTAAATAGCTTAGTAGAATTGATATGACCGCTATAGATGGCCCCATACTGAATAAACGAACATCTCCTCTAGATGGGAGAAGATCCTCTTTCAAAAGTAGTTTGGTCCCATCTGCTAGAGCTTGAAGAATTCCCAAAGGGCCGGCATATTCAGGCCCGATACGTTGTTGTATCCCTGCAGATATTTCTCTTTCTAACCACACAATCACGAGTACGCCTATTGTGATTCCCGATACAGGAGTAAAAATAGGGACAAGCAGCCATAAGAGGTCTATGACCTCTTTTAAGGATTCCGATCTGGAAAAAGAATTGATAGCTTGTACTTCTGTCGTATCAATTATCATTTCAACGATCAACTTCTCCCATAATGATATCTATACTACCTAGTATCGTCATGATATCAGCCAATTTCATTCTTTTAACTAGCTGAGGAAGAATTTGCAAATTGATGAAACCAGGTGGACGAATTTTCCATCTCCAGGGAAAAACACTATTATCCCCTATCAGAAAAATTCCCAATTCTCCCTTTGGGGCTTCTACTCTCACATAAAGTTCTTGTTTCGACAATTCAAAAGTGGGAGAAGGCTTTTTACTAATGAATCGATATTCAAAACCATTCCATTCGGAATCACTTGCTCTATCAAAGCGTCGAACTTCTAAGTTCTCATAGGGCCCCCCCGGAATTCCTTCTAGAGCCTGTTGAATAATTTTTATGGATTCCGTCATTTCATTGATTCGTACTAAATAACGAGCTAATGAGTCTCCTTCTTTTTGCCACTGGACTTCCCAATCGAATTCATCGTAACACTCATAATGATCAACTTTACGAAGATCCCATTGGATTCCGGAAGCTCGTAGCATTGGTCCCGATAAACCCCAATTTATTGCTTCCTCCCCACCAATAATGCCCACCCCTTCAACTCGTTCCAAAAAAATGGGATTTTGCGTAATAAGCTTTTGATATTCAACAATTCCTGTTAAAGAATAATCGCAGAAATCCAAACATTTATCTATCCAGCCATGAGGTAGATCAGCAGCGACTCCCCCGATACGGAAATAATTATGCATCATTCGCATACCTGTGGCAGCTTCGAATAGGTCATATAGCAATTCCCTTTCTCTGAAAATATAGAAGAAGGGAGTCTGTGAACCGATATCTGCCATAAAAGGTCCAAGCCATAATAAATGAGAAGCTATACGACTCAGCTCCAGCATAATTACTCTGATATAGCTGGCTCTTTTGGGTACTTGAATATTTCCTAATTGTTCTGGTGCATTTACCGTTATTGCCTCTGTGAACATAGTAGCTAAATAATCCCAACGTGTTACATAAGGAAGATATTGTATAATTGTTCGGTTTTCCGCAATTTTTTCCATCCCTCTGTGTAAATAACCCAATACGGGTTCGCAGTCAATAACATCTTCACCATCTAGAGTAACGATAAGTCGAAGAACACCATGCATTGATGGGTGGTGAGGACCCATATTAACTATCATGAGGTCTTTTCTTGTAGCCGGTACATTCATATGTTTTCTTCTCCGATCCATTATTCTATGAATTGCCGAAAACGAAATAAATGAGGTTCATCAAAATTCAAGATCTAATAAACCAAAGAATTCAAACAATCTTCAAATTAACGAGTTTTTGGTTCCCGAATATCTAATTGATCAATTAATTTTTTATAACGCACTCTATTTTTCTTTGACAAATAAGCCAGCAGCCGTTGACGTTTTCCCAGAATTTTCCGCAAACCTATCTGAGATAAATAATCTTTTCTGTGCAATTCAAAATGTGAAGTAAGTCTCTGTATCTTATTGGTGAAACTGATTACTTGAAATTCAACAGATCCTTTGTTTTTTTCTTCTTTCGGAATAACTGAGATGAATGAATTTTTGACCATAACCATAAAAATTTCTATCTTTTTTTTTTCCACAGATATGGATTTTACCAATCAGGAATAATAAGAATGCCAGTTATTTTGATCTGATACACCCAATAATCTGGATTTATTCATATATTACTTTATTCTATCAAATCAAATCAAAATGAAATTCAAATGAATTGTAAGTACAATTTTTAATTTGATTCGATAGAAGGGCAATTTCTGTACCCACAAAAGAAAATGATTTTGACCTAAGAAGATTCTGCCGAATCATTTCTAGATTCAATCCAATTGAGACGTTATTGAATCGGTATCATGTATTAGAATGTAACACAGCGTGTGTGTACATTCATATACCGGATCCGACACCTGATATATAGGAAATGTACCAACCATCAACTAATTCCGAATCGTGGATACATATGTATCCTTGACATACTGAAACGGCTGCCATTATTGGTATCAAACCAGTAGCGATTCATACAAGCTAAATCCTCTAATCGATAATTGGGCCAAAGAAACAATTTGAATTGAATGAATTTATTTATATCTGTATCAATATGCTTGTCCTCATCCAAAAATTGCCCCCAGTTCCTTACATTGTTGTCATTGAAAAATACCGGATTTCTATCCATAACATTCCTATTTCCGGAATTGAAACAAATTAGAATTCTCAATTCTCTACGACGCTTAGGGGATAGAATATTTTCAGGAACAAGCAAATCATAATGATTTTCGTCTCTATTCACAAGCATCTTTTTTTGTTGTACAATGGATCCATTGAAATAATTCTCATCAACATATCTTTTTTCTCGATATCTTTCATTAGTTTGGCATTTATTATTATGGACCAATGAGATACCTATGGTTTGATACATAATAAATTGTCTATCCCATTTTATAGACAGACGTACTGGTTCGAGAATCAATATTCCCTTTTTTATCAATTCTGGAAGAGTTAGATTCGTCTGAATTAACATTACATCCAGGTGCATTTCTCCTCCTTGAATAGAGGATATAGCAATTTCCTTTGCATTTATTAGTCTAAGCAGGAAACAATATACCTTAACATTATTGAAAATTCTGTGATTCAAAGGATCATCCCATCTCAATTGAAAAAGCAAATATTTTTTCAGGAATAACTCTAGTTTTGCTTTCTTGTTACTCTCGGGTTGTCCTTTCTTTTCACGTTTTTGAATGTCTGATTCCGTGTAATCCTTTTCAAAATCTTTTTGTCGTTTTCGTGCGTCTGAGCCAATATTTCCGTGGCCGAGCTGTTCTTTTTCTTCTTGATTTCGATTCTTTAATTCAAGATATTCTTTTTGATTAGATGATATACGAAGATCCTTTTTTTGATTTCCATTAATGTTTTTGTTTTCACTAATGTTTTCATTTCCATTAAAAATGAAAAGAAGTAATTTGATTGGTATAATCCACGGTTTGATCTTATATGCATCATAAAGTGGCACAAATTCTGAGAAGAACCAAGATTTCGGATTTAATATGGGACGATATAGCATTTCTTTATTCATTCCCATCAAAAAAAACTTTTTTTTTTGATTGGGTGGGTTGATTTCTTGATGAATTGTGAGATAGAAAAGATCTTTCTTATCAATCATTTGATAATAATCAGTCTCGGTCTTAGTCATTTTATTAATGTTGGTCCCGGTATCCGTATCGGTCCAGGACTCAATATCGATATTCTTTCTAAGAAATAAATCGAAAATTTTCCACTCCAAATATTTTCTATCCGTACTTTTACCCGTACCAATAATATACTCTTCTCCTAGATAATCACTAATAGATATATCCCCCAGTACATAAAATGGTTCAATTTTAGGTGTGTTGTAATTATATGGAATCTCTCGGTCCTCGTTTACTTGTAATGAGGATGGATAAATATATGAGTCTTTCCTATCCCCATAATTAATATATTTATATGAAAAAAGATCATATCTGTAGTTTTTTTTTAATTTTGCTTTTTTGCTCGTCAATGAATTCACTTCATAATCATTTTTTTTCTCGTAATGAATGAATTGGGCTTTTTCATATGAATTCTTTTTTGAGTCTTTATTTTGAATCGTACGACGCCAATTGACCCTAGTTCGCCATTTTTGCGGTACTAATTTAGACCACCTAGCCTGAGATAAATTGTATTGATAATGACCCCTTAACCAGTTTTTCCATTCATTCATTCCAGAATTCGGAAGTTTTTTATGCCTTGATTTGGAATCAAATATTCTTCGTGTTCCAAAAAAATTCCTGATTCTATCCTTAAGAATAAGATATGCTTCGCGATATTGAAGTAGAGATCTCAAATGATACTTCTTGATAGCTTGGATTTGTGATAATTTGTAAAATACAGATGCTTGTGAAAAGGAATATGGGTCACCAGAAATCTTTGATTTATTATTACTAATATTAGAAAGAGACTTTTTTATAGTCGAAATAAATTGAATTTTTTTTTGATTTGTTTCATCAATCCCTTCTTTATTTTTTTCATCATTGTGAATGTATTTATCGATAATCTTTTTTGTTGATTCAAGGAAAAGTTGTACATTGACTCTAGAAATATTAACCGTACATAGAAAGATATGTATGTATATTCTTTCGTTGAAAAATGTCAAAAAATAGTGCCATTTGCGTATGAATATGAATCTGTTACTTCTTCTTTTTGATATCTGCCAAATAGGTTTCTGCGATTCCGATCTTTTATCACCACAACTTGTATCGTTAGGACTAATATTTATATCCGGAGTTAGAAATATTTTTCTTTTGTCTTTTGCACCCCTTTCTATTTGATTTCTGATTAGGGTTGTTCTATCGGACAGATCTTTCCTTTTTTTTTCTGTCAGTGAATAATTTGCCCAATCCATGAATCTAATTCGAATGGTCGATTCAGGAACAATTTTATTACTGCTTCTGATTATGGAATCTTTTCCATTTCCATTCGGTTCATATACTTTCTTCAATACAAATAAGAAAATTGTATTTACGTTTACAAACTCTTTTATTATTCTTTTTAAAAATAGAACCGTTTTGATAATCCATCTTGTTTTTTCTTTTGAGACTTTTATAAACTGTTTTGTTTTTTTTTTGAAAACTCTTAGAACTAGAAAACATTTTTTTTTCACTTTTCTCTTTTTTTTTTCGAATTCATTATAAATAGGTTCAAAAAAGGAAGGTTGTTGTCGGGCAGAACCAAAAGGTAGTTCGGTTTCCCTTCCCCAGATTGTTAAAAAACAAAAATTTTCTGTTTTCCCCTTCTTTTGGATTGGATCTCTATGATGGGATCGTAGTTTGGATTTGCGCCAGGGTTTCAGACAGAAAGGAAATAGGATTTTTATCTGAATACCATCTGTTAACCAGTTTTTCGGAAATTCTGTTTCTGATAATTGAACACCATTATAGGTGCATTTAACATGCATTTCTCTATTCCACTCCTTCAAATCCTCGTACCACTCGGGGAATTGAAATAAGAGCATACGGCCGAGGTTTTTAGCTATTATCAATGAAGGCAATATGATGTATTTTCTAAGAATTGATTGGGTTACTAACATAGTCCCTCTTATTGCTTGAGCAAATATAATAGTATCCCAAGTTTCTGCTATTGCTATCCTTTCATTCTCGTTTTTTTTATCTGCAATTTTTTTTGCCTTTTCTTTTGCCTCTTCCTCCTCAGAATCCGAAGTTTTGAATTTCGGTCCTGTATCTATCCAATTTCTAAAAATGAGATTCATTGTTCGGGAGATATCAAAAGAAAAAAAAAAAGTTTTGTCTATTCTGTCCAAAAAAAGCAGGGAATGCACATTCGCTTGAAACATTTCCCAAGTAACTATTTTACGTCTTTGAGCGCGCATGGATCCTTTTACTATATCCCGACGAAAATCTGATTGTTGCGAGTAACGTATCAAAGCCAACTCTTCTGCTTGATCACTATTAGTACTGGTACTAGTATGAGTATTGGTATTCTGATCCGGATCCGCCTTATCAGTATAAATTACCACACGTTTGGCTTTTCTTGAACGAATCCCATGATTTTCTGTTGATTCTTCCTCATTTTCCTCCTCCCGCTCTTCAAAAGAATCGATCAATTTGTATGATCGTCGAGGAATCTTTTTACCGATTTCTTCTATTCCAATAGATTTTTTTTGAATTGTTTGATTATTTGGATCAGTTGTAATTACATCGAATAGAAATTTCAAACATTTTGTTTTATTTTCTGAATCAAATCTTCTTTGTTCGGATATTAAAACAAGCTTTTTCAAATTAAGATTAAAACCAGTTGTTGATTTCCTAGCTAATTCACTGATAGAGGTCAAGAAAGGACCAATGTCTGTCGATAATGATTCTCCATTAAATATATCCATTTTATGTTCAAGTTTTTGGTAATCAGTAGGAAGCATATCATGAATCTTATTTATCCAAACCATTCCTATGGAATCTTCTGTCGACGTGATTGAGTCATCCACCATTGAACGTGAATACGCTTTTTTGATTGTTCCACGATAGG